TACTAGAATCGACAATTCAAGCATCTGAGGCTGCATTAATCGGGGATACACGACAGAAGGAATTGTTTTTTTTTTACAAACCTCACCTTCAAAAAGCGTAGATTTATTTCATTTTTTTTTTCTAGTCCGAAATCATGCGTCAGTCTTATAAGACTGAAGGCGGTAAATAAAATTGAGATCGAAAAGATATGGAAACTAAGGATCAAATCACACCATCTCTGTAATAGGTAAATGCCTCCTTTTCTCCTGAAGTTGTCGGAATTATTCGTAATAAGATATTGGCTACAATTGAAAAGGTTTTATCAATAAAATTTCCATTTATACTCGATTTAGTCATAGATAGCAATCCACTCTCAAATTCTTTTCATTACCTTTCGTAATAAAATGATTCCCCACAAACAAAGGAATTGGACACTACGAAATAACATAAAAACAGAATTTTAAAAATTTGAAAACTCCTCTTCCTTAAATTCTTTCTTTTTGACCGGAATTAAATAAAATAATAAGAAATAGTTTCGATTTCATACAAATCTAGTCGACTAGTATAAGAATGAAGAGGTCCTAGTCTGATTCCCATCTCATCTCGAAATTGAAGAAAAAAACAAAATAGATAGACCAATTAGTTGATTCCTTACGATTGATTGAATTCGTGTTAAAATATCCGAAAAGGATGGGAGCACTAGATAACATAAATGGATATCTAAAAAATCGATATCTTTCTTCTTTTTGTTTTTTCATACTTTTTTTCGAATTGATTGCCCGGAATTTTTGAAGGTCAAGTAAAGTAAAAATAAAAGTGGCTCGCTATTGATTCGGTTGATGGGGCATAATCATTACGTAGGAGAGATGGCTGAGTGGTTCAAGGCGTAGCATTGGAACTGCTATGTAGGCTTTTGTTTACCGAGGGTTCGAATCCCTCTCTTTCCGTACCCTCAACTAATTTACCAATCTTAATGAACACAATGTATCAAAGAACAACACATACTCAAATTCAAAAAGGTAGAACTCGAACCCTCGGTAATTTTGATATCGATTTGCTATTGCTATTCCCTGGAGATTTGCTATTGCTATTCCCTGGATAAGTACTTTATCCTGCGTCCTTTTTTAGTTACTTTTTTTATGGGAAGGAAAAGGGGGTAGGAGTAATAAAGTTGTCCAAACCTCTTCTTAGTTGAGTTAGGTTTAAGTTTGCCGAGAATAATATTCTACGACTAGCAATTCATTTATTTTCAAACCAATCGATTTACTCTCGATTATTTGATTGACTAATCCTTTATATTGGAATGGGTGAAGAGTCAAATGTTTTGGAACTTCCTCATGAGGAGATGAATTAAGATAACTTTGAATCATATCTCTAGATTTTTGAGCATGGCTCGCCGTAATAATATCGTGTGGTTTGCAGCGATAACTTGGTATATCTACTATACGGTCATTAACTAAAATATGTCTATGGTTAACTAATTGGCGGGCTTGGGGAATAGTCGAAGCCATACCCAATCGGAAAAGGATGTTATCCAAACGCATCTCAAGTAATTGTAGTAAAACCCGACCTGTTGACCCCTTGGCTTTTCCGGCTATACAAACATATTTTAGTAATTGTCGTTCTGTAAGACCATAATGAAAACGCAATTTTTGTTTTTCTTCTAAACGAATACGATATTGAGATTTTTTCCCAGAGCGCGATTGGTTTCTAAAATCGCTTCCGGCTCTAGGCCCTTTACTAGTTAGACCTGGTAAAGCCCCAAGACGACGTATTTTTTTGAAACGAGGCCCCCTATAACGCGACATGAAGACTCCTTTTTTGTTTGGACATAAACAAACTGAACTAAATAAATTGATAAATTAAGCGAGGCGAAATACAATAATAATAATACAATGAAGTATTGTCCTAAAAAGAATTAAGAAATGGATTGAATTGGAGTAATAGAATTACCATTTTTKATTTATGTATAGAAATGTATAGAAATCATTTTCTTTCTATATTAATTTATATATCATATCAATAGAAATAGAAATTTATTAGAAAAAAAAAAAGAATCCTCTTTTTGTTCTGCCGAAACCGAATTCTTACTGTTTTTTTGCTAATTGAAATGGGGCATATAATAGGTCGGCAACCCTTGGAAAAAAAGGGAAAAAGTCATTTCAATGTTCTTTGATTTCAAAAATACACTCTCAATCATGTGAAAATCAAAACAAATAGACAAAAGCCGGCTATCGGAATCGAACCGATGACCATCGCATTACAAATGCGATGCTCTAACCTCTGAGCTAAGCGGGCTCAAATAGAGCAAAAATTGTGTATGCATCGTAAACGAATAGGATCTTTTTTTTTTTTTGATTAATATGAATTATTCAGTATTAGCTATTCATAATAGCAATAACTATAGATTTTGATTTTTTGATATTGATCAATATTCTATAAAATAATAATTAGTAATTAGATTATTTATTCTAAATTCTAATTATTATATTAATAAATTTGAGTGATATAAAATGGATA